TAAATAAATAGAAATTAAAAATAAAAAAACTAATGACTTGTATTAAATTAGCACTACATATTTAATAAAGATAAATACAAAAAGGTATAGGCGTAAAAAAAATTCGGAGAGAAGTATAAAAAAATCTTGATTGGGTTTACGCAATCAATATAAGTAAAAAAAGTAAGCTTAAATCCCATGTTTTTTTTATGAACAAATAAAATAAATAAAAAAAAAATAAAGTTAAAGTTTCAACGAAAAATAAACCATTATTGAATTAGCGATAATGTAAAATTTTATATTTATAGATCCAACTATTTCATTCATTTATTCACTTGATCTTTTTTCTATCTATCTGTCTTATATGAATTTATCTCACTAAAATAAAAAGAAATTTTTGTCGTTATAGACGACGACATCTTATGGTAGTAATAATAAATTGAGTAGGAATAGAGCAAGAGAGGGGGAGTTGTATAGAAAGGGTTATGCAAAGTTATATACAAGTCACCCCCTCCCCCCCTTTTTTTATTTATTGTATTTCATTAATTGAATTTAATCTGTTAATTAAGAGAAAGGTCCATAAAAACTCCCGCCTTCTTTGAAATGTCATGAACAGTTCCCGTAGGTTGAGCGCCCTTTTCAAGGAAATATAGAATAGCAGGAACATTTAAATAAGTTTGATTCTTTATCGGATCATAAAAACCCACTTTCCGAAGATCTCTTCCTTCTCTTCTGGATCGAACATCAATTGCAACGATTCGATAAACCGCCCATTGGGATAGATGTAGATGAATAATACCCCCCCCCTAGAAACGTATAAGAAGTTTTCTCCTCGTACGGCTCAAGAAAATTAGAAATTATGTCTATATATAGAATTTATAATTAATGTCAAATAGATCCATCAAATCATCAAATCAATTAAACTATGATTTAAGTACTTTTTCTTATTCTTGCCCGAAAAAGAAAAAAATCATTCGTATTCACATCCTCCTAACTCAAGTTGGATAACTCTCAAATAATCCAAAGGAAAACCTTTAGGCATTTCCTTTATTGAGCGGTCTCTAACCACGCATTTTTTGTCTGTCTCCTTTAGAATTTATTTTGATTCTTCATTATGATCTATTTTTTGAGACAACTGAAAACGGTATTTACTTGTTCCAGGATTCTTTATCGTTGCCTTGAATCGTTGGGTTTAGACATTACTTCGGTGATCTTTAATCATTTAAAAAATGGCAGCAACATACCATTTTTGCAATTTCTTTCTATCAAAGAATCATACAAATGGTTGATTCCCATGTGATACACTTTTGATCGAAAGAGTTTTACCAATTCCAATAAATTTTCGTTATGAATTTGAAACTTGTTAGAATTGGATCCTTTCGATTTCTATATCGAAAATATACTTACGAAGTTGTTTCAACTTATTAATTAACACTAACCCTAGATCCATGTCCCTAAAAAATGAATCAATACTTTTTACTCGAGCTCCATCATGATCATGTACTATTTACATCGCAACCCTCAAAAAATGAGGTTTTTCCAGTGGAACAGAACAAACGATGTCGAGCCAAGAGCACCCTCATTCCTATATAATTAATATAAAAAAATGGTGGATGTAAGAATCCACAACCGACCATATCCTTCAAGTCGCGCGTTGCTTTCTACCACATCGTTTTAAACGAAGTTTTACCATAACATTTCTCTAGTAGGTTGCTGTAACCAGTATGTAATTGATTCAATTATGGAATCATGAATAATCATTGGTTCGGTCGGTACATAGTAATCTATACTTTTATGAATGGGTAGTTTCTGAAGAAGTCTCAACAAGAATTCAATTTACCCCATATAATATATCTATTTTTTTCTTTTTTAATTTATTAATTTAATGGGGTGGGGAATAAAGACTGATGTAAGGAAGGATTGGGGTTGTTATTATTTTTGATAAATCATAATCGAAAGAAAAGAACTAGGAGATCCCCATATCTATCATATAGACTAAACAAATGTTTCTGAAAGTAATTATTGAAATAAAATAAAGTTTTCAATGAAATAGAACGATAACAAGACATACATATAAGCATTTCCTCATTTTCTGCGTAGTTTATTTGACCTGAAAAATTCAATAATCTTTCTGCAATTTTTACCTAAGGTAATGTAATAAGGTAAAGTGAATAAGATAATAGATTTTGTCTCAATTGTTACATAGATTTACAATTATTCATTAGAATTAGAGAAACCACAAAATACTTAAAAACGAGGTTCAAAGAAAATACATATGTTACGTATGTAACTTGATTGTTTTTTAATGATACTCGGGACAGACGCAGACATTGAAATTGGTATTTTTCGTTGACGATTAACTCCTATCTACTCCGTCAATTCTATGAAGATGATGAATCATAAATCAAAAAAGAATCCTATATTATATGTAGTTTAGGGAGTGCTAGACTATTTTGTATAAATGCAAGTTAAAACAAGTCCAGATTAAGTCATTGCTCCTATTTTTTTTTTTACTTTAAACCAGTTAATCCTATTGATTATTGATTATTGATTGAAGTTAATTAGTACCCCAATATCAAACGAACACCCGCGTTTATAATTTAGAAATCCACAGAAAATTAATAATCAGACTGCACCACCATTTAAAGTTAAAGTATAGGGAAAAAAGAAAGAGAGGCTTTCGCATTTATATTTAGAATGCATCATTGAAAATTCCAATGGATATAAGAAGTAAGGCTTTTTTTTTATTTTTATGAGTAACTAATTTAAATATGAAAGGTATGGACATAGAATGAAAAGCCCGTCCCCGGATCTTTTTTTTTATATTATAATAAAAACTCTTTTCTTTTGATCTATGTTCCCATCTTACTTGGATACAAATAGATTCAATTACATCTGTGTGTTATTTGGTGTTATTTGAACACGATTAAATTTGCGAAAAAGATATAATTCAGATAAGAATTAATCATTATAAGAAAAAAGAATCATATTCTATCCAATATTATTATACTCTTAATAAAAAAAAAAAAGACAATCTTTTATTCTGATATAAAATCGGTATTATGATACGACATATATAATCTGATATGATATATATAATAAGTATGCTCTGGGACGGAAGGATTCGAACCTCCGAATACCGGGACCAAAACCCGTTGCCTTACCACTTGGCCACGCCCCATTTTATATTTCTATTCGACATTAATAAACACTAATATTCTTATTAGTTGTTCGTCAATTATAGTCTAAATATCTATAGAATAGATTGTTACTAGGATTTTGATACATTTAGATATAGAATTAAACGAAATTTATTGATCATTACATATAATTCAATTAAGATATTGTATGAAAGTATGATTTCTTCTATTCTCTTTTAATTTGAGAATTGAAGTATTTTTGGTTGAGTTAGTTCAAATCAAAGAAAAGTTTTTTGGTCTACCTTATTTTTCTTTTTTAATTTTTACTCATTTTTTTTATATAACTTAAACTTAAAAAAAAAAAATAACATTATATTATTAAATTATTAATTTTATATTATTAATAACAATAACTCATATTAATAACTCAATCAAAATAAATACAATTATCTTCAAGAACAAAACAAAAAAACAAAACGTTTGTTATGCTTAATATCTTTAGTTTGATCTGTATCTGGTTTAATTCTACTCTTTCTTCAAATAGTTTTTTCTTTGCCAAATTGCCCGAAGCCTACGCTTTTTTGAATCCAATCGTAGATTTTATGCCAGTAATACCTGTGCTATTTTTTCTCTTAGCTTTTGTTTGGCAAGCTGCTGTAAGTTTTCGATGAGATTTTGAATACTGTCCTAGAAAAATTCATGATTTATTATAAAAAAAAGATTCTAACAATTGATAAGATCGGATAAGTCTTATAGTATAAAGCTTCAATTCAAATATTGAAATTCTTGTATCGCCACGATAAGTCTGGAGATCACCCCATTTACTAATTCGGACCCTTTTTTTACATTGAAAGAACCTATTAGAGTCCCCCACAATTAGATATTGTGGGTATGCAAAAAATTTTGTTAATGAAAGACTTGACTCATATTACATTACAAATGAATTTATGAAAATTCCTTTCTATTTATTCTATTTCTAGCTTTATAAAAACCATTTTTGGTGTCAAAATGCGGTATATGTGGTATAAAAATGGAGAATCTATTCTCTTTTTTTCCAAAAAAATGATCTTGGAGATTGTGTAATGCTTACTCTCAAACTATTTGTTTACACAGTAGTGATATTCTTTGTTTCTCTCTTTATCTTCGGATTCCTATCTAATGATCCAGGACGTAATCCTGGACGTGAAGAATAAAAAAGAAAGTTTTTGTTTTCCTTGCTCGATTTTTAAATGTTCTTAGGATTTTATTTATTCCACATCTTTAACTATTAAATAAAAAAATAAAAAAAAAAGACTCGTCGAAATTGAAAGATAAATAAAAAATACCACGTCATTGACAAAAGCGGAAAGAGAGGGATTCGAACCCTCGGTACGAAAAACCCGTACAACGGATTAGCAATCCGACGCTTTAGTCCACTCAGCCATCTCCCCCAATCGAAAAAGGATAATTACTATGTTACATTACACAAAAAGTAAGGTTTGAAAAAAGAGTCTTTCTTTCTTTTATACCTCTTATTTTTATTTTTTATATTCTTTTTATTATATATAATTATATAGTATCTAGACATATAAAATATAAAAAATATTAAAAAATATAGAAACTAAAAGTAATTCCATTGAGATAAAGTAAGGGCTCGAAAGAGATATCTCCAATCCACTATTCCAATGAATATAAATTATAATTCTATAATTATATATATATATATTATAAGTAATAATAGTAATAATATATATTATAAGTAATAAATTATATATTACTACTATATAATTTAATATATAATAAAAGTACCTCTTTGATTTCGTCTCCAAGAGCTTTTTTTAATTCCACAGCCCGGCCTGGTCAGTACCTCGCTGGGCCTTTTTTGTTCCAATGAATCATAGA